ATTTGCAATATTGTAATATTATAATATTGTATAAGTGTGTATTTTAGGTCCAAGCGGGATGGTCGGGGGGACCCCGTTCTTTTGGGGCTAGCAGGAGTGTTAGTCTTCCCTGGGTTAAGGGGGGGGGGGGGGGGGGGGGGGGGGGGGGGGTCCCTTAATAAATATATGTCGGCTTGGCCTTGGGAGTTGTTAACACCCCCGGGCACTGTGTGGGGGTTGTGGTGAATAGAACATGGGCCTTATGTCCTTGATAGAGCTTAATGTATGTCTTAGTTCTAAGACCTTCCTAGCAGTAACATATTAATCCATTAAACATTCTTGAACGAGTTTACCACCTTGACTGTTCATCTTACCTACACTGTGAGGTGTCAAGTGAAAGGATAAAGAGAAAAAAAATACCAGTGACCCCTGTGGAGAGAACGCTCGGCATGGGGGGTGCTTCCGGAGATGTTTTAAGGCATTAACTTATGCAAGCTTCAAGAAAATTATGGGGAGCAGCCTTCTTATGTTCCTGAAATAGGAACCAGATGCCGATAGTGTTCAATTATAGCGACCCCCACGTTAATCTGTCCCCGACCTCAATAATCGCTATCCTTCACTTGTCAGTGTCTTGGTGGGTTCTTATTGGGCTGTTATTATTAATTTCATCAAGGTGTTGATCAAGGTATGAGAATACGCATTGAAACTAAGTTTGAGTTTGTGCTTTATCGTCGGTCCAAGGTTACATCTTCGGTAGTCAAATGTGTTTAGATTGTCGAATTAGGTTACGAAGTTACATTCTTAGTCCATTTCATCTATTAGGGTATTTTGCTCCTGCCTAAGTCTATGGTTATTATACATACCATATATGTAAGAGTACCATAATTGGTACATGCACCCCTATTTGGGGTACGTGGTTGTTGCTTAAGTCAAGGAATAGTTTAGTTTAGAATTCTAGCTTTGGGAGTTAGCGGTAGGGGTTAGAATCCCCTTTCTTTGAGCAATAGGGGGGACTTTAACCCTCGACGTCCGGTTTACAAGACCGGCGCTCTGAGGCTGAGCTACTAATGCAAGATCATTTAAGAACTTTATTCTCTAGTCAACCAGCACATGGTATTAATACTAAGAATAGGAGGAAATAGACGAAAGAAGCGACTTGTCCGATGATAATATAGGGGTGCTCAACGGGCATTCCTCCGATTCAAGTCAGAATTGCAACGTTTGCAATTAGTGTTCAGAATAGAAACTGAGTTATGGGGCGGAATGTTAGGCCTCGTTGTTTTGAGGTGTGGATTAATGGGATGGTTAAGAGTACGAGAATTGATGCAAGTAGTGCCAGGACACCTCCTAATTTGTTAGGAATTGATCGAAGAATGGCATAGGCGAACAGGAAGTACCACTCGGGCTTAATATGTGGGGGAGTTACGAGCGGGTTAGCGGGGGTAAAGTTGTCCGGGTCCCCTAGAAGGTTCGGGGTAAAGAGTGCTAGGCAGGTGAGCGCCATTAAGAGAATTGCGAACCCTAGGAGGTCTTTGTAGGAGAAGTAGGGGTGGAACGGGATTTTATCTGCGTCTGAGTTTAAGCCAAGGGGGTTGTTTGCACCTCGTTCATGAAGGAAGAGCAGGTGAACTAAGCTTGCGGCTGCAACGATGAAGGGGAGGAGGAAGTGGAATGCAAAAAAGCGGGTGAGCGTTGCATTGTCTACTGAGAAGCCGCCTCAAATTCATTGAACAAGGGTGTTCCCGACGTAGGGAACTGCAGAAAGGAGGTTAGTAATCACGGTAGCTCCTCAAAATGACATTTGGCCTCAGGGTAAGACGTAGCCAACGAAAGCAGTTGCTATTACTAATAATAAAAGAATTACGCCAATATTTCATGCTTCTTTGTTAAGGTAGGAGCCATAGTATAGGCCTCGGCCGATGTGGAAATAAATGCAGACAAAGAAGAAGGATGCACCGTTGGCGTGAAGGTTGCGGATTAGTCAGCCATAGTTCACATCTCGGCAGATGTGGGCGACGGATGAGAAGGCTGTTGCGATATCTGAGGTATAGTGTATAGCCAGGAATAGTCCTGTTACGATTTGGGATACTAGGCAGAGACCCAGTAAGGAGCCGAAGTTTCATCATGCTGAAATGTTGGAAGGAGCTGGGAGATCGACTAGTGCGTCGTTGGCGATTTTTAGTAGGGGGTGGGTTTTGCGTAAGCTTGCCATTAGGGTTCTTGTAGTTAAATAATAACGGTGGTTTTTCGAGTCACTAGTCCTGGTTAAAGTCCTGGCAGGAATTATGACTTATATGATGATTTTGTTTTCAGTGGGTTTAGTGTCGGGTCTTGTTGCGGTAGCTTCTAATCCTTCTCCCTACTTTGCTGCCCTAGGGCTGGTGGTGGTGTCGGGATTTGGGTGTGGGCTCTTAGCAGCATTGGGTGGTTCTTTTTTATCTATGATCCTGTTCTTGATTTATCTGGGGGGCATGTTGGTTGTATTTGCTTACTCGGCAGCGCTTGCTGCCGAGCCTTTCCCTGAAACTTGGGGTCATGAGACTGTTGTTGCGTATATTTTAATGTATATTTTTGGAGTGTGTCTAGCTGCTTGTCTTTTTTATTCGGGTTGGTATGAGTTTTCTTGAATATCGGCTGAGGAGTTTAATGAGTTTTCTGAAGTTCGAGGGGATGTAGGAGGTGTCGCGTTGATGTACTCATTAGGGGGTGGGTTATTAGTTGTGGGTGCTTGGGTGCTTCTTCTGACATTATTTGTGGTACTGGAGCTAACTCGCGGGTTGAGTCGAGGCACCCTTCGTGCCGTTTAAAGGAAGAGTGCGACGGTTGCAAGGGTCAGGGTTAAGAGGAATGTGATGAGGTAGGTTTTAATTATTCCTCGTTGGGCATTGCTAACGGTAGAAATTAGGGGGGTGTTTAAGGACGTCACGGCTTTGGGGCCTGTCTTCTCTAGCCAAGTTTGGTCGATTATTTGGGTAGCGATGGTCTGCCCTAAGAAGAGATTGAGTTTAGGGAGGAAGCGATGTACGATCATTGGAAAGAATCCTAGTATATTAGAAAAATGGTGGTAGGCTAGTTGAGGCGTGGGTTTAAATTGCTTGGTTGTTAGAGAGGCAAGTTCGAGGGCTGTGATTAGGCCTAGGATAGAGACGACTAAAGCGGCTAGCTTAAGTAGGGGGGGTATGGATATGATGGGTGTTTTTAGGGGAAGCGTGTTTGAGATAATAATGAAGCCGGCGACGATGCTACCTGCGACTAGTCGTTTTATCGGGTTGATAACGGCGGGGTCGTTTTCGTTAATAGGAGAGAGGGACTTAAATCGGGGGTGGCCTATTGATACGAAGAAAATTACGCGTAAGCTATAAACGGCCGTGAAGGAAGTGGCTAAAAGGGTCAGGACAAGGGCTCAGGCGTTAAGGTGTGAGGTGTTTAATGCCTCGATAATGGCGTCTTTTGAGAAGAAGCCAGCTAAGAAAGGTGTCCCTGTGAGGGCAAGGCTGCCGATTGTAAGGCAGGAGGATGTAAAGGGGGTGAGGTGATGCATTCCTCCTATTTTTCGGATATCTTGTTCATCGTCGAGGCTGTGAATAATTGAGCCGGAGCATAGGAATAGTAAAGCCTTGAAAAAGGCGTGAGTGGAGATATGGATAAAGGCGAGTTGAGGTTGGTTTAGTCCAATGGCAACTATTATCAGGCCTAGTTGACTGGATGTGGAGAAAGCAACGATTTTTTTGATGTCGTTTTGTGTTAGTGCACAGGTGGCGGTGAATAGTGTGGTTAGGGCTCCCAAGCATAGACAAGTTGTTAGCGCTAGCTGATTATCTTGCAAGAGGGGGCTTATTCGAATGAGCAGAAAAATGCCGGCCACTACTATAGTGCTAGAGTGTAGTAGGGCAGAGACCGGTGTAGGGCCTTCTATGGCAGAGGGAAGCCATGGATGTAGGCCGAATTGGGCTGATTTTCCAGTAGCCGCGAGAATGAGGCCAAGAAGGGGAAGGGTTATGTCTGTGTCTTTAGCTGCTGCAAAAATTTGTTGCATTTCTCAAGAGTTGAGGTTTATTGCGATTCATGCTATGGCAAAGAGTAGTCCAACGTCTCCGACTCGGTTGTACAGGACAGCTTGAAGGGCGGCGGTGTTTGCATCTGCCCGTCCGTATCATCAGCCGATGAGGAGGAAGGATATAATCCCGACGCCCTCCCAGCCAATAAAGAGTTGGAAGAGGTTGTTTGCTGTGACCAGAACAATCATGGCAATGAGGAAAATAAGCAGATATTTAAAAAATCGGTTCATGTAAGGGTCGGAGTGCATGTACCATGATGCAAATTCTAGGATAGCCCAAGTGACGTAAAGAGCAATAGGGGTAAACGTAACGGAGTAGTAATCAAATTTAAAACTAATGTTAATGTCGAAGGTTAAGGTGTTTATTCAGTTTCAGTTAGTGATGATTGTTTCTGCTCCCTCATTTAAGAAGAGGCAAAGCGGGAGCAGGCTAACGAAGAAGGCCATTTTGACCGCCACTTTCACTTGGGTGAGGGCTCAGTTGGCTTTTCGGGGGTGGGGGCTCAGGGTTGTGAGGACGGGGTATAGCAGTAGCGCAAAGATAAGAATTAAGCTTGATGTTATGGTGAGAGGTGTTAAGTGCATAGCTGCTACTTGGATTTGCACCAAGAGTCTTTGGTTCCTAAGACCAACGGATGAGCTGTTATCCTTTAGGAGCCTTCGAGTGAGCCCTGGGGTTTAACCAAGGTAGCGAAGATTAGCAGTCTTCGTTGCTGCGAGCCTCTCTCGGTGGGTAAGGGGGTTTTAACCTCTGTCTTTAGAATCACAATCTAACATTTTTGTTGAAACTATACCTACAGTTTGTCCAACCTCAGATTAGTTCTGGTTTTAGAATCAGGAGAAGAAGGGGAAGGAGGTGTAGGGTAATTAGTAAGTGCTCCCGCGAGTGGGAGGGGTCTAGGGCAATGATATGGGCTGGGAGGGGACCCCGCTGGGTTATTAAGAATATATAGAGGGAGTAGGCTGCTGTAATTAGCGTCCCTGCCCCTGTGAGGATAAAGGTTCATCATGATCAGTTAAAGAGGGATGTGAAGATTATTAGTTCTCCCATGAGGTTGGGGAGTGGGGGGAGGGCTAAATTGGCTAGACTGGCAATGAATCATCAGGATGTTATTAGTGGTAAAGCTATTTGCAGGCCTCGGGCCAACAGTATTGTTCGGCTGTGGGTGCGCTCGTAGTTAGTGTTTGCGAGGCAGAAGAGGGCGGACGAAGTTAGGCCGTGGGCAATTATGAGAATTAGTGCTCCTGTGAAGCCTCAGGCTGTTTGGATTAGGATCCCCCCGACTACAAGGCCTATGTGGCTTACTGAAGAGTAAGCGATGAGCGACTTGAGGTCAGTTTGGCGGAGGCAAATTGAGCCTGTTATAATTACTCCTCAAAGTGCAAGGATAATAAATGGGTAGCTTAGTTCCTTGGTGAGGGGTTCGAGGATAGTTAACATGCGCATCATGCCATATCCGCCTAGTTTCAGCAAGACAGCGGCAAGGACTATGGACCCTGCAACTGGGGCTTCGACATGGGCTTTGGGGAGTCAGAGGTGGACCCCATAAAGTGGTATTTTAACTAGGAAAGCCAGCAGGCAGCTGGCTCATCAGATTTTGTCGGCGAAAGAAGTGAGTTGCAGAGGGTTGGAGTATTGTAGGGTTAACAGGGATAGTGTGCCTGTAGTGTTTTGGAGGAGCAGTAGGGCAATAAGGAGGGGGAGGGATGCCGCTAGGGTGTAGAATAGAAAATAAAACCCTGCGCTTAGTCGCTCTGTTTGGTTACCTCATCGGGTAATTAATACGAGGGTTGGTAACAATGTGGCCTCGAATATGACATAAAATATAATGATCTCAGTAGCCCCAAATGCTGTAATCAAGAAGATTTGCAGGGTTGTTAGTAGGGTAATATACATTCGTTGGCGGCCAATGGGTTCAGAGGCTAGGTGGTTTTGGCTGGCGAGAATCATGAGGGGTAGCAGTCAGCAAGTGAGAACTAGGAGCGGGATGGAAAGGGGGTCAGTTGCTAGGTAGGGGCTTAGGTAGGATCACCCTGTTTCTGAGAGGTTTTTTAATCAGGAAAAGCTAGTCAACGCAATTATTAGGCTATACGCAAGGGCTGCGGGTCAAAGGTGATTAGGGCGGATGACTCAAACTGTTGGGACCAGCAATAGGGTGGGAATGAGGATTTTTAGCATTGTAAGAGGTTCAGGCTTTGTAGACGGTCGGTGCCGTGGGTGCGAGCTGTTGCTACTAGAAGGGCCAAGCCTGCGCTAGCTTCACAAGCTGAAAATGCTAATAAAAGCATTGGTGATGGTGAAAAGGCCGTGGCATCTAGCTGTAGTGTTCAAAGGGCTATGGCAATAAATAGCGATAACATTATTCCTTCTAGGCAGAGGAGTGCAGAGAGGAGGTGTGTTCGGTGGAAGGCCAGGCCTGCAAGGCCTAGCATGAAGGCTGACGAGAAGGCGAAGTGGGCAGGAGTCATAAGGAAGTTATGGAGTCTAACCAGAAGTTTTTGAGCCGAAATCAAACGTTTTTATTAAACTAATTTCCTATTCGGCTCATTCTAGTCCACCCTGGAGTCATTCGTAAGCGAGGCCTAGGGTTAAGAGGGCTAGGACGGCAGAGGCTCACAGGAAGGTTAGTGTAGGGGATATGAGTTGATCTCCCCAGGGGAGGGGGAGAAGGAGGGCGATTTCCAAGTCAAATAAAAGGAACAGGATAGCCACAAGAAAAAATCGGAGGGAGAAGGGCAGTCGGGCTGAGCCCAATGGGTCAAATCCGCATTCATACGGAGATAGCTTCTCGTGGTCTGGGGTCATTTGGGGGAGCCAGAAGGAGACGGTTGCTAAAATAAGAGAGAGTGTGAGGGTAATTGCAATAATTGTTATGACTAAGTTCATTATCTTTCCTTGGGCTTTAACCAAGACCGAGAGATTGGAAGTCACTTATACTGACATTAGTACTAGAAAGATTATGATCCTCATCAGTAGATAGAGATGTATAGGAATAGTCAGACAACGTCTACAAAATGTCAATATCAGGCGGCTGCTTCAAATCCGAAGTGGTGCTCGCATGTGAAGTGGTATTGGACTTGGCGTAGGAGGCAGACTGCCAGGAAAGTAGAGCCAATGATGACGTGTAAACCGTGGAAGCCGGTTGCTACGAAAAATGTAGAGCCGTAGACCCCATCAGCAATTGTGAAAGGAGCTTCGTAGTACTCTATTGCTTGTAGGAAAGTGAAGTAGAAGCCTAGAAGGATTGTCAGAGCTAAAGATTGGATTGCCTCGCCTCGGTTGCCCTCTATGATGCTATGATGTGCTCAGGTGACTGTAACTCCTGAGGCAAGGAGTACGGCTGTATTAAGAAGGGGCACTTCGAATGGGTCTAGGGTGGTGATGCCTGTTGGGGGTCAGCAGCCCCCTAACTCAGGGGTGGGTGCGAGGCTCGAGTGGTAGAAGGCTCAGAAGAATCCTAGGAAGAAGAATACTTCTGAGGTGATGAATAGGATTATCCCGTATCGAAGGCCTTTTTGGACTGGAGGAGTGTGATGTCCTTGGTATGTACCTTCTCGAACGATGTCTCGTCATCATTGGAGTATGGTAAGGAGGAGAAGGATAAGTCCTAGGGTTATGAGTGTTGTGGTGTGGAAGTGGAATCAAACTGCAAGGCCTGAGGTTATTAACAGGGCAGCAACTGCACCTGTTAAAGGTCAAGGGCTGGGGTCTACTATATGATACGCGTGTGCTTGATGGGCCATTAGACGTTTTCTTGTAGGTATAGGCTCAGGAGAAGTACGAATACGTAGGCCTGAATTATTGCGACGGCAACTTCTAGGAGTGTTAACATAAGTAAGAGGACTGCTGTGAGTGCTGCTACTGCTGGTATTATGGGCAGGAGGACTAAGACGGCCGTTGAGACTAGTTGGATTAGAAGGTGGCCGGCTGTTAAGTTCGCCGTGAGTCGGACTCCTAGGGCGACAGGTCGAATAAATAAGCTGATTGTTTCGATGATAACGAGAATCGGGATCAGGGCAGTAGGTGTACCTTCTGGTAGAAGGTGTCCTAAAGCTGCTGTTGGCTGGTTTCGCATTCCGATAGCTACAGTTGCCAATCATAGTGGTACTGCAAGGGCAAGATTGAGGGATAACTGCGTGGTCGGTGTAAAGGTATAGGGGAGGAGACCCAGCATGTTTAGGGAAATAAGGAAAACCATGAGAGAGGCTAGGAGAAGGGCTCATTTGTGTCCTCCGACATTTAGGGGTATGAAGGTTTGGTGAGTAAATCGAGCGATGAATCAACCTTGGAAGGTTACTACTCGGTTGTTTAGTCATCGGGCAGAGGGGGTTGGGAAGAGAATTCAGGGGATAGTGAGAGCGATGGCTACTAGAGGGATGCCTATGTGTCAAGGGTATGAGAATTGGTCAAATAGGCTTAAAGTCATGGTCAGGGTCAGTTTTCTGGTTGCGGGAAGTGGGGGGTTTGGGCGGTTTGCTCGCTTGGGAAGGTGTGGCCTATGATTTTTGTAGGGAGGAAGTAAAGGAATACTATTCAGGTGAATAGTAGGATGGCAAATCAGGGGTTTGGGTTAAGTTGAGGCATCTCACTAAGGGTGATTGGGGGTCACCAGTCTCTAGCTTAAAAGGCTAGCGCTTAATCCCTTTTTAGCTTCTTAGTGATAAGTCTTGGAGGGAGAGGGACAGTCAGTTTTCGAAGGCCTCTAGAAGGACGGCTTCTACAACGATAGGTATAAAGCTGTGGTTTGCTCCGCAAATCTCCGAGCATTGTCCGTAGAAGACTCCTGGTCGTGAGGTAATGAAGGCTGTCTGATTTAGGCGGCCGGGAACTGCGTCTATTTTAACCCCTAGTGTGGGAACGGCTCAGGAGTGTAATACGTCTTCGGCTGAGACTAGGACTCGAATTGGCGATTCAACTGGTACAACCATTCGGTGGTCTGTTTCTAATAATCGGAATTGACCGGGCATTAGGTCTTGCGTTGGGATTATGTAGGAGTCAAACCCAAGCTCTTCATAATCAGTGTATTCGTAGCTTCAATATCATTGATGGCCTATGGCTTTTACAGTCAGGTGTGGGTCATTGACTTCATCCATAATATAGAGAATGCGCAAAGAGGGGAGGGCAATTATAATTAGGATAATCGCTGGGAGGACAGTTCAGATAATTTCGATCTCTTGGGAGTCTAAGATGTATTTGTCATAAATTTTGGTGGTGACCATGGCCACAATAATATAAAGTACAAATGCACTGATTAGGAACACAATCATTAGGGCGTGGTCGTGGAAATGGAGAAGCTCTTCTATTAGAGGGGAGGTTGCATCTTGGAATCCTAGTTGTTGGGGATGTGCCATTATTCTGTAAGACACGTGGGGGTTTAACCCACAATTCTGCCTTGACAAGGCAGTGTAATGGCCGTTTTACTAGTGTCTTATAAAAGAAAGTGGCAGAGTGGTTATGCGACTGGCTTGAAACCAGTCTATGGGGGTTCAATTCCTCCCTTTCTCGGATTAATTGTGTTGGACTTTAACAAAGGCGGGCTCTTCAAATGTGTGATAAGGAGGAGGGCAGCCGTGTAGTCACTCTACATTGGTTGCTGTGTGCTCTACCATAAGAACTTCTCGTTTAGAAGAGAATGCTTCTCAAACAATATACATGAATAGGGATACTGCTAGTAAAGAAACAAGCGAGCCTATAGAGGAGATGGAATTTCACAGTGTGTAGGCGTCGGGGTAATCTGAGTACCGTCGAGGTATTCCGGCTAGTCCCAGGAAGTGCTGAGGGAAAAAGGTTAAGTTTACACCTGCAAACATTACACCAAAGTGTACTTTTGTTCAAGTTTCGTGAAGTGTATATCCGGTGAACAGGGGGAATCAGTGGACAAAGCCTGCAAGAATTGCGAATACGGCCCCCATTGATAGGACGTAGTGGAAGTGGGCGACTACGTAGTATGTGTCATGGAGCACAATGTCTAGGGATGAGTTAGCGAGAATAATCCCGGTTAGTCCTCCTACAGTAAAAAGGAAAATAAACCCAAGGGCTCAGAGAAGGGGGGCTTCTCATTTAATATCGGCCCCGTGCAGGGTTGCTAACCAGCTGAAAACTTTAACACCCGTTGGAATGGCAATAATTATTGTAGCGGATGTAAAGTAAGCACGTGTATCTACGTCTATTCCAACTGTAAACATGTGGTGGGCCCATACAATAAACCCTAATAGGCCAATTGCTATCATGGCTCATACTATTCCCATGTAGCCGAAAGGTTCTTTTTTACCGCTATAATAGGCAACAATGTGGGAGATCATTCCGAATCCGGGGAGAATAAGGATGTATACTTCGGGGTGGCCAAAGAATCAGAATAGGTGTTGGTAAAGAATTGGGTCTCCTCCTCCTGCGGGGTCGAAGAAGGTGGTGTTAAGATTTCGGTCTGTGAGAAGCATTGTAATCCCAGCCGCAAGGACTGGAAGAGAGAGAAGTAGAAGGACTGCTGTAATGAGTACTGCTCAGACAAATAAAGGTGTTTGGTACTGGGAAATAGCTGGGGGTTTCATATTAATGATCGTAGTAATAAAATTAATAGCCCCTAAAATTGAGGAAACCCCTGCTAAGTGAAGGGAGAAGATGGTTAAGTCTACTGATGCACCTGCGTGGGCTAGGTTGCCAGCTAGAGGGGGGTAAACTGTTCATCCAGTGCCGGCCCCGGCTTCTACGCCAGCAGAAGCTAGGAGAAGAAGAAGGGAGGGAGGCAGGAGTCAAAAGCTTATATTATTTATTCGGGGGAACGCCATGTCTGGGGCCCCAATTATTAGTGGAATTAGTCAGTTTCCAAATCCTCCGATTATGGCCGGTATGACCATAAAAAAAATTATTACGAACGCATGTGCTGTAACGATAACATTATAGATTTGGTCATCCCCAAGGAGGCTGCCTGGCTGATTAAGTTCTGCTCGGATAAGCAGGCTTAAAGCTGTTCCTACTATCCCAGCTCAAGCACCAAATAATAAATAGAGGGTGCCGATATCTTTATGATTGGTCGAAAAAAGTCAACGTGTAGTTGCCACAGGTAAGATGGCCGAGTTTTAGGCGGTGGATTGTAGACCCATATACAGAGGTTTGAGTCCTCTTCTTATCAAGCTCCGAGGTGTTCTTACATATTAGATTGCAAATCTGAAGAAGCAGATTAATCGTCTGCCGGGGCTTTCCCCCGCCTTGAGCTTGTTCTATCAGGCGGGGGAAAGGTAGATGGATGCTCGCTGGTTTGGGCGCTTAGCTGTTAACTAAGAGTTTGTAGGATCGAGGCCTGCCTATCTAGTAAGGCTTTAGCTTAATTAAAGTGTCTGTTTTGCATGCAGGAGATGTGGGGTAATGTCCCGCAAGTCTTACAGCGACTGGAGGGCTCCCACCTCCGCTGAGAGCTTTGAAGGCTCTTGGTCTGAGTTGTCTAACCTAAGTCACTTAGGGTTCGTAGTTCATGCTAGTATGTAAGTAGTGCAAGGAGGGTGGGGGAGAGAGGAAGGAGGGCGACTGCTAGTACAGTGCTGATGGAGATGGGTATAGTAAGTCGTGAGGATATTAGTCGTCAGGGGGCCGTGCTTGTTATAACATTAGGGGCGAGGGTGAGGGCTGTTGCCACAGCAATTCGTACGTAAAAGAATGCGCTAAGAAGGGTGCCCATGATGGCCAGAGCGGCCGTTGGAGCTAAGCCTTGCTTAGTAAGTTCTTTTAGGATGAGCAGTTTTGCTAGGAAGCCGGTTAGGGGAGGGAGGCTGGCTAAAGATAGGAGGAGAAAGGGTAATAAGGTGGTGAGGATGGGGTTTTTTGCTCCAAGGGCGAAAAGTGCTTTTACGGAGGTAACATTTTTAAGGGTGAAGAGGGTGAATGTAGCATATGTGACGATAATATAGAGTAAGAGTGCGAGCAAGGCTAAAGGTTGCGAGTATTGTAGTACTAGGACCATTCACCCTAAGTGGGCAATTGAGGAGTAGGCCAGTACTTTCCGTAGTTGAGTTTGGTTTAGTCCCCCTCACCCTCCGATGAAGATTGAGGTGATGCCGAGGGTAATAAGGAGGGGCGAGTTAGGGGTTTGGATTTGAAGTAGAATGGCAAACGGGGCTAGTTTTTGTCAGGTGGCTAGGATAATGCCGGTGTTTAAGCTTAGTCCTTGTAGGACTTCAGGTTGTCACGAGTGGAGGGGGGCAAGCCCGATCTTAAGCGCTAGGGCTAGGGTAACTAGGGTGAGGGGTAGAGGGTGGCTTGTTTGTTGAATATCTCAGTGTCCTGAGATTCAGGCATTAGTGGTGCTTGCGAATAAAAGTACGGCGGCCGCTGTCGCTTGAATAAGAAAGTATTTGGTAGCCGCTTCAACAGCTCGGGGGTGGTGGTGTTGGGCTATGAGTGGAAGGATAGCGAGAGTGTTAATTTCTAGGCCTATCCAGGCCAAGAGTCAGTGGGAGCTGACGAATGTGAGGGAGGTACCAGTACCAAGTGCGAGAAGTAGAGTAGTGAGCGTAGTAACCGTCATTAGCAGAAGAAGGATTTTAACCAACATGTTCGGGGTATGGGCCCGAAAGCTTTAATTAGCTGATTCTACTAGGAAGTGGTGTAGTGGAAGCACTGGGAGTTTTGATCTCCCCAGGTAGGGTTCGAACCCCTTCTTTCTAAGGAGTTGGAGGGACTTTAACCCTCATAATTCACTCTATCAAAGTGGCCCTTTGCTTCAGGCACAGCTCCTGCTTACATTTGAGGGGGGAGTCCTGCAAATGCGATGGGTACTGATAAGTGCCAAATAACTAGGGCTAATGTTAGAGGGAGGAAGTTTTTTCAAATGAGGTGCATAAGCTGGTCATATCGAAACCGGGGGTAGGAAGCTCGCACTCATAAAAAGACCACCGCGAGGAGAGTTGCTTTAACTATAAGGCTAGTTGTTGTAAGTGTGGGGGTAGAGGGCAGGTAAGTGGCTCCTAGGAAGAGGATAGCAGAGAGAGTATTTATGAGTAGAATGTTGGAGTACTCTGCTAGGAAGAATAGGGCGAAAGGGCCTCCTGCGTATTCTACATTAAACCCTGAGACTAATTCGGATTCTCCTTCTGTGAGGTCAAAGGGGGCTCGGTTAGTTTCTGCTAGTGTCGAAATATACCATATGGCTGCTAAGGGTCATGCTGGCAAGATCAGTCACACGCTTTCTTGGGCGGTACTAAAGGTTTGTAGTGTGAAGCCCCCAGTAAAAATGATTGCGTTTAAGAGAATTAGCCCCAGGCTTACTTCATAAGAAATAGTTTGGGCTACTGCTCGTAGGGCTCCGATGAGAGCGTATTTTGAATTGGAGGCCCAGCCTGAGCCCAAGATAGAATAAACTGCGAGGCTTGATAGGGCAAGGATGAAGAGTACTCCTAAGTTGAGGTCAATTACCGGGTGTGGTATAGGTATGGGTGCCCATAAAGTAAGGGCTAGTGTTAGGGCTATGATGGGCGTAGCTAGGAATAGGAAGGGGGAGGAGGTTAAAGGTCGAATGGGCTCTTTAATGAAAAGTTTAATGCCATCAGCAATGGGTTGAAGAAGTCCGTAAGGGCCTACAATATTAGGGCCTTTTCGGAATTGCATATATCCTAGTACTTTTCGTTCAAGTAGGGTTAAGAAGGCAACAGCTAGGAGGACTGGGACGATGAAAGCTAGCGGGTTGAGGAGGTGGGTTATTAGTATTGAAACCATAGTGGAGGAGAGGATTTGAACCTCTGTGAAAAGAGCTTAAGTCTTTTGCAATGAAGCCATGCTCTGCCACCTCAACATGCCATTTTCTTGGGCAAGTCAGGGCAGGGTATGCCCGCTTATCCGCTTGAGTTGGGATCAGCAGATGTGGGAGAAGCGTGCCTTAGGCAGGGGCTTCTTCCTTCCGGTCCTTTCGTACTAGGAAGGATCATTTCATAGATAGAAACTGACCTGGATTACTCCGGTCTGAACTCAGATCACGTAGGACTTTAATCGTTGAACAAACGAACCCTTAATAGCGGCTGCACCATTAGGATGTCCTGATCCAACATCGAGGTCGTAAACCCCCTTGTCGATATGGGCTCTAAAAGGGGATTGCGCTGTTATCCCTGGGGTAACTTGGTCCGTTGATCGGCATTGCCGGATCTTATTAGTCAGAGGTTCTGTTGATTAGAGCGGGGGCTCTAAGCTGTAGGAGCCGTGCTCCCATTCTGCATGGGGGTTTTTTGTTTCCCCGCGGTCGCCCCAACCGAAGGCATTAGGACAGGTTATAAGCTGTTTTGGTCGTTAGTTTGGGGTACTTTACATATTCTGTCTTGGTGCCTAAAGCTCCACAGGGTCTTCTCGTCTTATGTGTGTATCCCCGCTTCTGCACGGGGAGATCAATTTCATTGACTTGAAAGAAGAGACAGTTAAGCCCTCGTTGTGCCATTCATACGGGTCTCCATTTAAAAGACAAGTGATTGCGCTACCTTTGCACGGTCAAAATACCGCGGCCGTTAAACATATAGTCACAGGGCAGGCGGGACCTCTTATTTGTTAATTTTGCAAGAGGCGATGTTTTTGGTAAACAGGCGAGGCTTGATGTGTTTGCCGAGTTCCTTTTCTTTCTTTTAGTCTTTCCTTGTAGGCACACCAGTGTAGGATTAACGGTTAAGCTTGTTGGATTGTTTTCTGGTTGTTTGGTTTGTGGTCCATTACCCTCTTTGCTTGGGGCCGTTAAGGTTCGGTGGTAAGTCCGATCCGAGTTACAGTTGTGCGGGGAGAGAGTCTAAGTCCTCTCTTATTACTCATATTAGCATAATCTCTTCCATGGGTGTATGGAGAGGCCTGATAAAATTAGGGGGTTAAGATTAGGTTATCAGAATGGGGGGATGAGGTAAAATGTCTGAGCTTTAACGCTTTCTATGGGGTGGCTGCTTTTAGGCCCACCAAGACATTATTCCTTATTTTGATTATGATCTCTACCCTCCTGAAAAAGTTGTGTCTTGTATTAAAGGGGCTGTACCCCCTTTGAATAACTCTCCTGGTTTCTTATAGGTATCCGAAGTATAAGATTAGATGGGAAGGGAGAAGCCGGGAGGCTGAACTTTTATCCAATTCTCAGGCAACCAGCTATAACTAAGTTCGATAGGTCTGTCACCGCTACCCGAAGCTTTTCCCACTCTTTTGCAACAGAGACGGGTTCGCCCTATTATTAGGCTATCTTGGGGTAGCTCACTTAGTTTCGGGGAAGCAAACTAAAGTGCTCTTTGCTTGAGTTTTACTTACTAATTCATGATGCAAAAGGTACGAGGGGGAGTCTCTGCTTTTTTAGGCTTAGCTGGGTTGTTTCATTTCTCTTTCAGCTTTCCCTTGCGGTACTTTATCTATAGCTCCATGGTTCCTTTTCTATCTCCTATACTAAGGGGGAAAAATGGTTTGTTAATTAATGTTTGGTTCGTTCGGGGTTAAATAACAGTGGCTCATTGCTTTTGGGTGTGTGGGCTAGCTTTTTAGCACCAGGGCTATCCGGTTTGCACGGATGACTTCTCCGTGAGGAGATGCTTTACTGTGCTAAGCTACGTCCTGGTATCTTTGTTTCAAGTGTACTTTCTGGCAGATTTGTTATGTCTTTCTTTTGAGGTTTTGGTACTTAAGAATTTCGATTTGAGCAGCCCGCAGGGCAGGCTTTTAGTATCAGGGTTACCCGGTTTGCACGGATGACTTCTCAGTGTAAGGGAGACGCTTTACTGTGCTAAGCTATACCCTGGTGTTTTTGTTCCAAGTGCACCTTCCGGTACACTTACCATGTTACGACTTGCCTCCCCTTTACAGTTGTAGGGTTTTAATTACTTTAAAATTTTAGCTCGGGGAGAGTGACGGGCGGTGTGTGCGCGCTTCAGAGCCGGCTTCAGCGGGACACTCTACTTCCTGCTTACTGCTAAATCCTCCTTCAGGTATGCGTTTCAGCATACAATCCGTATGCCCTAGTATCAGGGAATGTAGCCCATTTCTTCCCCTTCCATACGCTACACCTCGACCTGACGTTTTGGGCTGTGCCGATTGTGCTTACTATTTGACCTTCACAGGGTAAACTGACGACGGTGGTATATAGGCGGGAAGAACAAGGAAGGGTGAGGTTGAACGGGGATTATCGGTTCTAGAACAGGCTCCTCTAGGTGGGTTTAAAGCACCGCCAAGTCCTTTGGGTTTTAAGCTGATGCTCGTAGTTCCCGGGCGGACAGTGGGGTATGTGTACTGTCTATGTTTATGGCCAGGCATAGTGGGGTATCTAATCCCAGTTTGTTTCCTAGCTTTCGTGGGTTCAGATTTTGTAAAGCTACTTTCGTGATTGGGTCTCCTATCTTCGTGAACGTATAACAGTATGGAAGGTGTTTGGCTTTAGTGAAAGGTCTTCTTAACCACGCTTTACGCCGGTGTCTAACAACTTGGGCCTCTCGTATAACCGCGGTGGCTGGCACGAGTTTTACCGGCCCTCTTAGCTTTAACTAAGTCAAGTTTTCACTTATGGCTTAATGTCTATCACTGCTGAATTCCCTTGAGGGTGTGGCTAAGCAAGGCGTCGTGGGCTACAAAGGAGTGTGCCTGATACCAGCTCCTTGTCCCCGGACGGGGAACTGTGGGGCATTCTCACGGGAGTGCGGATACTTGCATGTGTAAGTTAAGCTAAAGTTGTTAGAAAGGCCAGGACCAAACCTTTGTGCTTGCGGAGCTTTCTAGGGCCCATCTTAACATCTTCAGTGTCATGCTTTAATTAAGCTACGCTAGC